ACTTTCTACTTTACTCTTTTATTTTCTTTTAATAAATTTCCTATTATTAAATTAATATATTGTATTGAATTAAATACATATTAGTTAATTAAATATTAAATAATATGAGACTCGAAATGAAAGTACCCTTCTCGCATACATTCCCCATTACGTTGTCGGAACAAAAATATTGCATGTATCAATATGGATGGAAATATTTAGTACATGAAATAGCGATTTGCTAGATATATAAATAGATATATAAGATATAACTAATAAAACGGATCTTGTGTTCTGGAATTGGAATCAAAGAAAGATATTTAAAATGGCTCGTATGTTGTGACTTGGAATAAATGTTTCTCGGTAAAGGAAGGGAATAGTAATTTATTCATTCCTAATTTATTCCTATAGAACGTCTAGGAACAAGAAGATTAAATCGGATATATCGACAGATTCCCGCGTAGTCCAAAGAAAAAAAAGATCCAATTTCATCTCTATCGAATTTTAATATCAGAATAGTGGATATAATTATGATGCAATGGGTTAGGTCCACTTACTTTTTATTTTGTTGATTTCTAATCGATTTAATTGGAATAATGGAAAATAGGAAAGGAATAGTAATATTTGAAGATTTAACGAGACGACTTATCCTTACATTCATTATAATATTTAATATAATATTTATAATAATTATATTATTTATTTAATAATAAATAATATATTTTTTATTTAATAATATATTTAATTTATTAAAATAGCAAATTTATAACCATACTATAATTAATTATAATGTTATAATTTTGATTTTTATTATATATTAAATTATACGGTTTGTTACTTTTTTTTTATTACTTTATTACAAAGATCAACAATATCTTTATTCGCACTTCAAATATGAATACTACTGCCGGAGTTTTATGATTTATGAAAAAATCAAAGCCCCTTATCGGATTTGAACCGATGACTTACGCCTTACCATGGCGTTACTCTACCACTGAGTTAAAAGGGCTTGTTTGATCCAATTCCTGAATAAAGACACTATGAGTTTAGTATATATACTTATTATAATAGATGTACATAGATATATCTTATAATAAGTATAAGGGTTCATTCAGGAATGAAAAATTTTCTTTATCCAGTAAAAGTAAATTAAATAATTTAATATAATTTAATATAGAGTATATAATATAGGTAAAATAAAACGGTTTATTGATATTGGATTTGATAAATATCAATACAATGAATTGTTTCAAGACTATCCTAATTGACATCATAACTAAATTCATTTGAGTGATACATGTATCCACTAATTTAACATAGATCCAAGATATTTCATTGAATCATTGATAAAGAGATTCGGATAAAGAGATTCGGCGTGGCCTTTGAACCAAACTTTTATCGAAAAAAATTGTATAGAAAGAATCGTGAAAGACGGAAAGATCCTTCGTATCGAGTCATACCATTCCATTATATTGACAATTTTAAAAAACTATTCATACTATGAACATAGTATGATGGCGGTCGTGCAAGTCTGCCCCCATCGTCTAGCGGTTCAGGACATCTCTCTTTCAAGGAGGCAGCGGGGATTCGACTTCCCCTGGGGGTAGGGTACTACGAAAGGAAGTTGATCGTGGATTATCAATAAGCCTGGAATTGATTCTTCCTGGGTCGATGCCCGAGCGGTTAATGGGGACGGACTGTAAATTCGTTGGCAATATGTCTACGCTGGTTCAAATCCAGCTCGGCCCAATAATTTGCCGATCCGCCATGAAATGATATAATATAACCCATTTGTTGCTCTCCAGAAATGCCCGATCCCCCAATCCCAATACGGAAGAAATCCATTTTATGATATATCTATACCACTATTTATTTACTCTCTTTTTACAAGAAATTCTGATCTTGCTAATGATCTAGATTCATATCAGGATCCGTAACTATAAAGTAAAGTTTAAGGAAAAGAGTAAATAAAAAAAAACTTTTTTGATTGAACGAGTGATTATCCAATTGATTTGGCAATAACGAAAGGATTACTAGTAATACCGGCTGCTCTCACTAAAGTACATATACATATGGGTATCGATATATCACACTCGCAGCTCTGTTACAACACGCCAATTCTAATCGAAATTGAAAGGGTTAGAATGAAATCATAAAAATATGTATACTTTATTTTATTATGGTATTTACTTGGGATTGTAGTTCAATTGGTCAGAGCACCGCCCTGTCAAGGCGGAAGCTGCGGGTTCGAGCCCCGTCAGTCCCGACGAATCCAAATCCAATAAAAAACTATATCAATTCATCTCTCTATTTTTTGTGAAAAGAAGTCCAAATAACATAATTTCATTCCCAACAGCGATCCCTCTTCTTTTTTTCTTTTTCGTTTCACATTTATCATCAACCAAATGGGGGAATTTCCATTTCTTCGACTAGTACCGATTCGATTGATGGGAGAGAGGCATATGTGGATTAGTACAATTATTATATTATTAGCATCAGATTCAGGATTCCACGGGATACCGTACTGTACTGGGTCTGGCTTTTTCAATTACTCCCGATCTGTGAAATATGAAATAGAGTAGAGTATTGTATGTTTCCCGGGAGTACATACATAAATGGAATTTGTACAATATAAAATAAATTGAACATAGTTACTGTGTATAGAATAGTATAGAATACTTTTTTTTTAAGATTAAAATAAAAGTATATCCTTTTCGGGCCCTATTTTGTGTAACCTCAATTTCAAATTTTACTAATTTGAAATAATCTATCTCATTCAAATTTCGCATTGAGCTTTTGATATATGCGTCCCATTACTAATCCAATGAAAGAGGATATTTAAAAAATAAAGATCAAACAAGGATCACTTTTTTATTAGCGAGGTAATGCATTTTTTTTTTTTTATATTTTATAAGGGTTTTTCCTTGAAAGAACAAACTTTTTAAATTTATATATAAATATATAAAAAAATAGTTAATTTGATGGAATATTCGATTTTTTTATACCGGAATTTGTACTCGTCTTTATCATACTTCTTTTGTTTTCCAAGAAGATTGGATCATTAAAAAAAGGAGGTTATAACTTAGCTCCTTCCTTTTTTTTCATTGAGCTTCTATTGTTTGTTGGGGTTTGTTTAGAACCAATGGTAAGTGGAAAGTCGGTTAGATGATACTTCATCAGATGATTGTACAAAGAGGGCGGTAGGTTATAGAAAAGAAAGAATGGAAAAGAATGATAAATAAATAAAGGAATTATTGATTGTATCGGGAATCAAATTTTGAGTTCAGTATGGATAAAAGATCATCCTATGTTATACTATTCAATTCTTGACGATGAATCGATTTGATAGCTCCGATATTGTTATTCATGATATTGATCCGATTCGATATCATCGAGATGTAATGCATCCCATTGAATTTACAGGCGAAAGATTTATTATCTCTATGGGATTAACTCCCGAGTTATTGCGAATTAAAGAAAAATTAAACAATGAGATTATGGAAGTAAATATTCTCGCATTTATTGCTACTGCACTGTTTATTCTAGTTCCTACTGCTTTTTTACTTATAATATACGTAAAAACAGTCAGCCAAGGTGATTAATTTGAATTAAACTTGATTTTTTATTTCTTATCAATAATTGCAGAGAAGAAAAGGATAAAAATTTCGCGTCTTAAATGAAATGGGCAGACTAGAATCAGTCGTATTCTATGAGATACGATAGTATGGTAGAAAGATTCAGATATTTCTTTCTACCATACTATCTAGTATTGTTATTGTAGTGTATAAAGTTGTATTGTAATGCGGGTTAATTTAATATAGATTAATATAGATCAATCTACAATAGTATCATCATATTCCTTTTCTATATATATAGAAATCGATTTAATTACGTATATATAATATATATAGTGATAATGTATATTATATAGTATCCCAATTCTATTTCTTTGCTTTATCTATTTGTATTTAATTTGTGTTGATTTCAATTAAATTAATTTGAAATAATCGAAAGCGACTTTTACGATTAGAATTCCTAGATTTCTGATTATTTTCAATATGAATCCCGATCGAAAGAATCAATGACTTCTTCGATAGGTATAATAAAATAATCTTTTAGTTAGCATTCCGACGAAGAAGTCATTGATTGAGGAGTTGACAAATGATCCATGGGAACTTCTTCGGATTTCGAAAAGGATTAGTAAAACCCGTCGACTTTTAACGTTTGAACCATGATATGAAATGGGTTCAATAAAACAAGCAAAACATAAATAAAATTTCTAAAATAGTAAAACTAAAACAAGCGGCGCAATATGTGACTCGCCCAAGACAATATTTTAGGATGTGCAGTATCTCGTTGGACAACTACTATGTTGTTTCCCAATGTGTATCCACGTAATGGAATAACCGAATTTTTTTCTCTTTGATCTTTGAACAGTAAAGAGGTAAACAAAATAAAAAAAAGTTCCGTTCTTCCTCATGGTCCATATCTAACTTTGGTAAGAGTCAGTTCATCGAAATAGAAAATTTATGAAGAATTCAGTTGGAATAAATTTCCTACCATTTGTATTCCTTTTACTTTTTTTACTTTCAAAATACGAACACGGAAATAATTGAAATATTTCTTTGATTGAAAGAGTATTCTTCATATATATTTATTATTCATAGAATACATTACTCAACTAAAATCCAAGAGAATTTCGAAATGAAGATATTTTTCATTTCTATTTCAATTTAAAAATAAAATTTTAAATTGAAATAGTGAAATTTTAAATAAAAAAAACTTTGCCGAACGATCTATAAAAAAAAGTGATACTGTTTAGTTCCTAAACTCAATTAGTAGTACTTCTAGAGTCCACTCCTTCCCCATACTACTAGTGAAAGGGAAAACGTAAAGACTACCATTAAAGCAGCCCAAGCGAGATTTACTATATCCATGTGAATTATGTCCTCTATCTCTATGAAGGAATTATTCAATTATTGTTCACTAATAAATAATAGGGGAATCACTGGCGCAGAGTC